ATCGATACAAATTGTAATCCCGATCTCGCGGATATTTCTATTCCAGCAAATGATGACGCTATAGCTTCAATTCGATTCATTCTTAACAAATTAGTATTCGCAATTTGTGAGGGTCGTTCTAGCTATATACAAAATTCTTGATTAATAATAAAATAAATAAATCAATTTTTTTTTGAGGGAGGGGCTCCCTGTATTTCGATTTATAAAATCGGTTACTACTCCTGAATCGTACAAAAGAAAAAGAGATAAAAAACTGGGGATATTGTGTGATTAGTTTAGTTGGTATCCAAAACTAAAATATAAAATTCAAGTAAATTAAGTAAAAAAAAAAGGGAGGGATCTTGAATCAAAATAATTTAAAGTTCTTATTTCTGTCAGAGGGCAATATGAATGTTTTATCATGTTCCATCAACACACTAATAAAAGAAGGGTTATATGAGATATCTGGTGTAGAAGTAGGCCAACATTTCTATTGGCAAATAGGGGGGTTCCAAGTCCATGCGCAAGTCCTTATTACTTCTTGGGTTGTAATTGCTATCTTATTAGGTTCCGCAGTTCTAGCGGTTCGCAATCCACAAACCATTCCAACTGACGGCCAAAATTTCTTTGAATTTGTTCTTGAATTCATTCGAGACGTGAGTCAAACCCAGATTGGAGAAGAATACGGTCCATGGGTTCCCTTTATTGGAACCCTATTTTTATTTATTTTTGTTTCTAACTGGTCAGGAGCCCTTTTACCGTGGAAAATTATCCAGTTACCTCAAGGGGAGTTAGCAGCACCAACGAATGATATAAATACGACGGTTGCTTTAGCTTTACTCACATCAGTAGCATATTTTTATGCGGGTCTTAGCAAAAAAGGATTAGGGTATTTCAGTAAATACATTCAACCAACTCCAATTCTTTTACCCATTAACATCTTAGAAGATTTTACAAAACCCCTATCACTTAGTTTTCGACTTTTCGGAAATATATTAGCCGATGAATTAGTAGTTGTTGTTCTTGTTTCTTTAGTACCTTTAGTGGTTCCTATACCTGTCATGTTCCTTGGATTATTTACAAGCGGGATTCAAGCTCTCATTTTTGCCACTTTAGCTGCGGCTTATATAGGTGAATCTATGGAGGGTCACCATTAACGATTTTTTTTTTCAAATATTCGTTTTTAGGTTAGCCCAATTATAGTTGGTTTACGTTATGTAAGAAACACTTGTATATGTGATATTTGATATTGACTAGGTATATATGAGTTAAAGATCTATATAATCTGCCCCACTACTTTTGTGAATTTCGATTTAGAGTGGATTAGAAATTCTTCCTTTTTATCTGTGAATTGGCTGAAAAAACGATAAAAAAAGAACGAAGAATTCAAAGAATGGTTCACAAAAAAGAAATGGCATAAAAAAGTCGTATATATATATATTATGAATTTTTCAAAATCCCGTGGATAGGAACTAATATTAAAGTAATTCTTATGATTCAATAATATAATTATATTATTTCAATTAAAGTTTTTGGTTATTTTGGCTGGATGAATCTTAGCGATGACTTAATTATAATTAAGTCCTAAGTCATTGGATGATTGTATCATTAACTATTTCTTTATTTTGGTGTGAGGAACTTATCATGAATCCACTGATTTCTGCTGCTTCGGTTATTGCTGCTGGGTTGGCTGTTGGGCTTGCTTCTATTGGACCTGGAGTTGGTCAAGGTACAGCTGCGGGTCAAGCTGTCGAAGGTATCGCGAGACAACCTGAGGCAGAAGGAAAAATACGAGGTACTTTATTGCTTAGTTTGGCTTTTATGGAAGCTTTAACAATTTATGGCCTGGTTGTAGCATTAGCGCTTTTATTTGCGAACCCTTTTGTTTAATCTTAGAAATCAAAAAATTCTTAATTTTTTTTCGTAGTTTTTTTAATTCTATCAAGATTTAATTCCTACAATTATTCATTGAGACAACAATCCTTGGGAAGGACTAATTTGAGGATGGGGAATTAGCACATCGATTCGCTTTCTTCCTTCCCCTTATTCTTTTAGTTTAATGGAAACTTTTTTTTTAGGAGTGTTGCGAAAAAAGGAGGTTTAGGTTTTTTTAAATTGACATAAAACTTGGTCTCAAATTTTAGCTTAATTCTAATAAGTCTCATTATTATTATTGAAAATTCAAAATTTTGGAAAATACATTTGTAAATAGAATAGGTTTTTGATTCTGTTTACAAATATCCAAATAGGTAAATTAAATTATAAATTATTAAATGAAATTTTCTTTTTGTTTTCAATAAAAAGAATAAAAAAAAAGGACAGAGTTCTTTTTTTATAGTTTAGCTAGAAGAGGAGATTATATGAAAAATTTAACCGATTCTTTCGTTTACTTGGGTCACTGGCCATCCGCCGGGAGTTTCGGGTTTAATACCGATATTTTAGCAACAAATCTAATAAATCTAAGTGTAGTCTTCGGTGTATTGATCTTTTTTGGAAAGGGAGTGTGTGTGAGTTGTTCATT